CATCCTAATCTCATCTACTGAAAAAGGGGCCCTCTTGATCACCTGAAGATTTTTTTCATCGGAATAGGGGATTGTGTCAACTTCGTTCCTTCATATTTCTATTTTTTATATTTTATACAGATTTGTCCATCAGTAATGGGGATCACATTAGTAGGAATGACATGCTATGTCGCGGAATGTGCATCAAGACTCTCCTTTCTAAGCGCTACTTTTGCACTTAAAGAAAAAAAAGCGTTTGATCTTTTCCCGCCCCGGTCGAGATCGTCTAAAAGTTGATAGAGCCGTTCTAATGAGGACTCGCCCGTGGCGCTATTCGGGCTATCGAGAGCGCGGGCTCCCCGCCCCGACCAATCGCCTGCTGGATCAAGGCTCGTCATTCGACGAATGATCTCAACTTTGACCTCGAATAGGTCCTCGGCTCTTATACGTGCCCACTCGATCGCTTGGGATGAAGGAAAGGTGTCTTTAGACAAAAGTCTCCGCTGAATGGAAAGAATTGAGTCGCCCCCTACCACTTCATCCTCTTGGTATGAAGGGTCCGGCCGTGCGGGACTAGCTGCCTCCTCCGAGGAAGAGAGCCAATCACCGGGAGGCACGGGCTCCGCGGAGGGCGCATTAAGAGATCCGTCCCCTGTCGAGGTAGAATGACTCCATAAGTATGCAGTCCACCCCTCAGAACCAGAGCTGTTCATTTCCTTTAGAAGGGGAGTTCCTTCTAAAGTCAAGAAAAGGAGGAGTTGTATCAAAAAAACCAAACCCCCGAACAGCCCTCCTCTAACGCCAAAGAAAGAGACAGCCCGTCCCCCGAGAGAGAAGGCCGCTTTGGCAACGGCGCTTTTTAAGAAGTGGGGGGCGCCTATCTTCATAGAAAGAAAATAAATAAAAAATAAGAGTAAGATTAAAAGAATGGCCTTAACCATTGAGTTTAACCGACGCCTTCGCCCTAGCATAGCCTTTCCCGGTCCTTTTCTTCCCTTGAAGCAATTCCTCGAACAACAGAACAAGAAAGAGGTCTCTTCCTGGCTCTTCTTCCTAGTCCTAGATTTGAGTTACTAGCATCGTTAACAGGCCGAGATACGATTCAAGGTCGGAGCAGCTAATCCACACCTTTTAAGAGCAGGAGACTCATACTAGCTCTTTGCTTTTGTCCAGCTTGGTTCAATTAATTGGATAACTCAAAAAGAAGCGGGCTTGATTGCTGTGATTCCTTTGCTGTTCAGCGTGATCTTGAGCCAATCTTCTCAATTCCATAGCAAATATTTCGAAATGCCAGGGCAAAAGACGTATGGGCTCACTAGCTATATCGCCTTCGTCGAAGTCATTTCATAAAGAAACCAAGAATTCTGCTATTTGATGAGCTGCTTACCTCCCTTGATTTCCTATTCGTGACTCGAAACAATTCGTTATTGGCAGGCTGAGCTACTGATTCTAAGAATGCAGCAACACCTTACTATCATCGACAACAGCACGTACAGCAGCCTCCCCTTAGGCGAATAGCTTCTAGGAATAGCGCTCCTTAGGCCTACTTTCCTTTCTCCCTATCCTATTCACTTGGCTACACTTCCCTGCCTTAGGTCAATCAAATTTTATCCATTTTCTACCAACTAAACCTAATAAATAGAGCGTCTTGCCTTTGCAATATCGAAGGAGAAATTCAATGCTTGAATAAATGCCATACAACCATCCCTTCCCCCCTCCTAGTCCATGAACAGCTTCCGAAATGGAACAGAACACCCAGGATTCGAGAAGGACTAGGCAGGCTCTTTAGGGCGATTCTCCTCTTCCTTAGACATAAAGTTAGACCCACTAGGTAAATAAAGGAATTACCAAGGTAAGACACATATCGCAATATTACATCTACCTTTGCCTTACCCACAGAAAGCCTTCGCACAGATTTCCTTCCAACGTTTTTAGCAAAGGCCCGGAGAGAAAGCATAGTCTAGTTAGTAGTCCTACAGAAGCCAGAATAAATCCTATAGATTAGAAACTGTAACCTATAATCTTGATGCACTCTAATACCTAAAATATTATATGCATATCCTCACCTGGGAAGAGGCGCAGAAAAAAGCACCTTTTTTCACTTTATCACTGGATTGCGAACTTACTTATCCTTTTGATGAGAATGCCACTACTCTTACTTACTATCTTCAAACCCGCCTATTGGCGTGTCTGGATCTGGTGAATCGCTTGGCTAGATATCTCCTTAAGCGAGATATCGTTAACTCCTTAGTTCCTTAGAAAAGGATAATAAGGGAGAAGAAAAACCCTAGCTTTCTGTCGATCCTCCAACTTGCGTCAGATCCTTTTGCCCCTTACTCTGCTGGATTGAAAGCGGATGCAAGAGAACTCTCAATGGCTGCAAGTAGAACAGCCATGGAACTATATGGATAGCAACTCCCTCCGGATGGAGATATCTTAACTTTTATTTCAAGCCTATGTCTTTCGCTTGCCTAAGGTTAAGGTAAGAAAAAGAGACAGCTACTGGACACTACGGGGACTGTAAGCGATCTAACAGAACTGGGTTGTTGAACGGAACTCAGACTAGAGATATCAAATGACCTAGGGGACTGGACCTCTAGATGTAGCACTGGATGTAAGAAAAAACTCGACTGCCAAAGCAGCACTTAGCACTCCAACAACTCGCTTGAACTTGAAGAGAGAAGCAACTACTACTTCTCCATCAAAGGAAAAACAACCATCTTCCGTTTATAACAATTAAAGGGATCATCACCTGGTCCTATAGACATGAACTGCTTCCGAAGTGTTTCCCCGGCCCTAAAAGCCTATTCCGAAAGTACTATCAAATGAAGCTCTGTTCAAGGAAAAGAGACTTTTGTCTTAGAACACTCGATCACAAGTCCCTACTATCGTCAATATATAACACCATCTTTGTCCAAAATTTTAACCCTACCATCTTCATCCAAAACAACCATCTTCCGTTTATAACAATTAATGGGATCATCACCTGGTCCAATAGACTGGATAAAACCAGGCAGACAGAGTTCATCAATTAACGCATATACAGCTTTCTCGTCGAAGCATACATCATCATTCTCTCTACTCGAAATTATGACTTGACTCATGATTCTAGAAAATGCTACCCCTGGAAACCTTTTGGCAAACTCGCGGTCGAAGATTTCCTTTAAGACAAGATTTTCTAATACCCAGGTGATACAACCTGCAGGTGGAATACAATTACCAAAGCTTAGATTACTTCCATTATCACAGTCAACGAAGGGTAGATTCAGATAAGATGATATTAGATTATAACATATTGAACCATCACCAACAAAAAGTTTCACCGTCTCTAAAATCTGACTCTTTGAAATAGAATATCCTAATAATGGTTCAGTTAAGTCAAGACGATACAGTCTTTTCACCATTCCCATATTTATAATACTTGAATGATATTCATCCATCTCATCTATTGGCATGCTACCATAATAAAGACGAGACAACATATTGCTTAATCCCATGTACACCAATACATCTTTTTTATCAGGCATAACTGCAATTATAACATCAGGATCAATGCTTGGGAAATATGAAAAATCAGGACAAGATGCTTGCATTTCATCAAAAAACATTAAAAAATCATTGCGATTTGTGATCTTAACACGTAGCGGAGATAAAACATATAAACCTGAAAGTAGCCTTTGTTGAAGAACAGCAAACTCGCTTCGAGACATACTAAAATTGGTATTGCTTGTTAAATCGTTGTAGACATACTCTATATTCTCTGATAACTGAACTAGCGAGCATTCCATTGTTGAATAATTGACCTTAACTATAAGAGGAAACTTAAACGAACATACATACTTTTGTTGTGTGCTTACTACTTTCATCATAATGTTGCATTTATTAAATCTGAAGAACTAGAGGATATGTTGGGTACTATACCCATAGCTAGAAAGACAGCAACCATGATACCCAAACCAATGGCAACCCTAGCTTCATTGTTGTTAGGAATAGGAATTTCAGAGAATGGGTAAACATTCTCAAAGGCAGATAACACTTCCCCTGCTATGTATTTACGTTCTATAAAACAGAGTTTATGTAAAGGAGGTAACTCATAATTTACATCATGGAAAGAGTAATACGAAATGACCCTAGGTAAGTACAGTTCAAGAGGGGCTGTCTCGGGCACTCCAGGCAAAAAGGTGTACCAGACTGTACAACCTACCCCCATGCTAACAAGAATGATTAAACGACCATACTTTCCTTTTAAAAATGTTAAGACTTCTACCACCTTTTTAGGTACCCTACTTTCTGTTACCAAACTACATTCAAGCAATAAGGGCCGGTGCCGCCCACTATTCTAGTTAGACTAGGAAATTTCCCCTCGCCTCTGGTTAGTTAATTCTTATATAAGTATAAGCGGGTTTAAGCTTAGAAGAAAAGAAAGCACCAGGCTTAGAACGGGCATGGAACACAGGATTGGCTGCCAAGTGTGTAAGGCTAGCATTAGAACAGAGCCGGAGAAATTGATAGCGAAATGGCACCGCTAGATCGCGTAGCAAGTAAGAAAGAAAAGTTCAAAGGTAGTAAAGGCGAGTGCCTTCTGCTTCGGCACTAAGCCTGGAAAGAGTCGGTTGCTTTATGGCTTTCTAAGGCTGTTTAAAGGTTACTGAGGTTTTATGGGTCTATAGGTTTGGGACCCTCTTATTATTATCCTCTACCATCCCTGTTTCCGGATCAACATCTAAAACAGCTAGGGTTCGGGTTCGAGTGGCATTTCACCCCTTTAAAAAGAAGTCTCCGGACCGGTAGCTGCAGTAGGTAACCAAGACCAAAAGGGCATCTGGGATAGAGTATAAAATGGTTGCATCGGTAGAAGTACACCAAGCTAATCTCACTAGTCTTGACTTTAGCATTATTTTCTTTCTTTTAGGAGATATCTTACTTAGCTATTGGATTAACAGCATCAACTGGACTAAAGGAAGCGATGGGAATGAAGTAATTGAAAACGAATAAGGAGAAGAATGTAATAACTTTTGATAGGGAACGAGATGAGGATCGAGGCTGTTAAGTTCCACCAGGGTAGGTGCTTTCTTCGCGTATAACAAGAGGTGAAGCAGCTAGGAAGTTAACGAGTGAACATCTTTCCGAACAATATCGACTGAGACAGGAAAAAGACATCTTTAACTGAAATGAATATCTTTCGGTCTCAATTTCTGTTTTTCAATCTGTGGTCGGAAATTCTATATCTTTTTACATGTCACTGAGCGATCTCCCTCGTATGGCAATGCTAAAGCAAAAAAGGTACAGCAGCGTCTCGCAGAAATGAATTGACTAGATCAATATGGAATTGCACGATCCCGAGTTCTTTCCTTCCATGTTGGCACACTATATACGTTGATGTCCATAGCACAACTTTCAGCTCCCTTTCTCTCGGCCTACCCAAATAAATATCCTTATCAGACAAGGTTACTCCGGCACCTCACATCTCAAAGAGGTCATTTCTTATATTGACAGCAAGCTTTGTCTCATCTTCATGAGCAGCCACCAAAATAAGACTTTGCTCCAAAGCAGTCACTGAAAGACTCCTCCCCCAAATCACCAATATACTCAACAAGGGGAAGTTTAAGGTCTAACGGGCCCTGTGATGCTTAAGGTTGGGCCCATCATACATACTCTTATATGTTTTCCGCGCTTGTTGAGCGGTCAAACTATTTGTAACTGAAGTTCCTTCCTAATAACTTAAGAGCAGAATCCAAGGAATTCCTTCTTCATCGCGAAATAGGAAAGGGGAGGAAAGTCCTAAACCTTGTAGCTAATGGGCACTTGTTGTATGTCTGGAAGCTCGCGAGTGGAGCTAGTGGAGCGATGCGCATGGAGCGGGCAATCTTATTCTTGGAGGGACGAGGCGATCCCTTTCAGTTTTCAGATAGAAATAGCAAGCGCAGATAAGGAAGATAGCAGGCATAAAACTAACCATCGATTTACTGGTCTAAGGAAGACAAGACTAAGCGTTAGGACTTTCCTATTCGTTACAATGGGTGTCCCCTTAGTCAAGCAGGAAAGTAATTAATCCCTCCGCTCCTCTGCCAGTGGGTGATAAGTTTAGCCTATCTGGATCCCAATAGCAAGGTCAACCATGTTCTATTCTTTGGATTGCTGATGTCGATGGCAAATAAATTCCAATCAAGGGTGTCTAGCCTTATCGGATTCTGCCCTTAAACCTCATTCAATAAGATTTATTTATTTCCAAAGATGCTAACAAGCCATTGCTCTATACTTCTATTGTATGGGTTAATTAAACCCTTCTTTTTTCTCTCGTGTGAGGGCTTTATATCTTTAACTTTACAGGGTTCTAAGGGCGGGTTCAAGCCGTATTAGGATTAGCTGTCTTAGGGGCATGCCCGAGTGGAGACACTAGCTTACTTGACTAGGCTTGAACTCTCATTCCGTCACTTTTCCTTCGACTAGGATTTCTTCCTCTTCTTACGTCACTACTTCTTGTTCACTTTTGCTGCTATATGGGACTTGGACTTATCTTTCTCTTTGTCGAAAGATTACCTCTCCTGAGAGTATTCTAAATCTTTAAGGAAAGGGTACGGGACAAGTGGAGCTTCAGCTTCAACCAAGAACTGGCGGGAAAAGGATATCTGATGAGACAAGGAGCTTTAGCAGGTAGACAATTTAGTCTGACGTCACCAGGCACTTGGCCTGCTCCGCAAGAGATTTTACCCCCCAGGGTTCGCCAATAACTATACGTGCTTTTCGTTCCAGTCTTCTATTCCTATTCCTGGGGAGGGCCTTCGCTCATTCTTGATAAGGTTATTAGTGAGCCGAGCGTTAAGGAAGATGTGGACACAAGTAACTGACGCAAACACTAATCAATTCAGCGCAACTAACATACGCAATTTCTTGTATTGTTTTCATGCTATCTTTCCTCATGTTGCATGTGATGTCGTTTTTGATCAATTCTATCTATGTATCAAGTCTTGCTTACTATCTCTTAAGAGAAGTGCGAAAGGATTGCAGGCTAGATTCAAGGTATGCGAGTTGATTGATTCCACTCCACTTTCAAGAAAGATTGGGTGAGTGTTCAGTGTACTTGAGTAATAGTATAATAGTATGTATGAAGGCTCTAGTGGGCTTACTGTTTGAGCTGTCCACGCATTGCAAGCAAATGGTTTTTGAAAAGCGCTAGAAATCGTGGTCAACATTTTACCAGTGCTTCAGCGGGGGTTGACGGGATACTAAAAAAAATGTCGTACAGCCGCAGCGAAACATAAATTCTCGTAGAAAAGAGAAAAGTGTTTTCGTTATTCGTGGAGGTTTGTCGCGGGTAGGGAACAGGGATAGAAAATCGTAAGTAACTCAGCGCTCCATATGTGGAAATTGAAAGCGGTATTCCCCCTTATATATAGCCTAAATAGAATCATGCAATTACATCACGATCTTAGGTGTATCCTTCTTTCCTTGCTTTTTTCCTGCACTCTGGCTTTGTTCAAATGTCGCTCTTTGTTATGGGTTTACTCTGGCTCTCGGTTC